TAGGAATTCTCTTGTTGAGACCCTATGAATCGATTGAAACCTCAGATTCATACTAGAACCACGATGATTGAATAAACCCCAAACTAGGCCCAAGGGTTCTCTGAGTAAGAACCATTTGATCATCACTTATTCAATTAATAGATGAAATGACTAAAAATTCAGATAAACATTTGATTTGTCCGTTGGTCAAAATAAACATAAACAGAATTTTTAAGGAAGAAAAACCCTTTGGTTTATAATTCTAAAATTAAAATAAAGCGATGTTTGAAATTGTTTTTGAGTCCAGTCGCGTCGCGAGGTCTGAATAGTAGGTATGAATCATAGTTCAAATATTTCTTAATTTATTCCATATATTCCGTGCTCCAGATACAAAAATGAATATCCGACGAGGCAGAACCCATCTCTCTCAAGATGACAGACCTATTCTCTGTACTATCAATAGGATCAATTATAACAAGTCGCACACTCATATTTCGGAAATACAGAAACAAAAGAATTCCACGGTCGAACTGCCAGAATGGCCTACAAATACGAGTCCTAGGTAATTCATTTTGGATTGAAAAGCCGGGACTTAATTATTTTTATGGACCACCTAATTCATTGAAATTCCATCCAGTAAAACGGAAGAATTATAAATCTCCAAAATAATAGATAGGAATACCGCAAATAGAGCCATTGCGACCCCCATCAAAGGGGTAGTTCCCCACCCAGGAGCTACTTTCCCATATTCCGAATTCAATGGTTTCAATAAACCCCCTACATTAGTTCGTCTTGGACCAGATCTAGAACTACCCTCAACGGTTTGTGTAGCCATAAATCCTATTGCATTGGTTGAGATTGGTTGACTTTGTATACCATTCCGTTGTAAATAAACGATCTTATCATAGATCCATTGTGGTCTTGAAATTATATAATAATGGAAACAGCAACCCTAGTCGCCATCTTTATATCTGGTTTACTTGTAAGTTTTACCGGGTACGCCTTATATACCGCTTTTGGGCAACCCTCTCAACAACTAAGAGATCCATTCGAGGAACACGGAGACTAGTTGAAGTAAAGCAACGAGCCTCCCATAATTGGGAGGCTCGTTGCTTTACTTCAATTTAGATAATGTAAAATAATGAAAAATCATTTCGCCTTTTTAGTCGGAACCTTGGGCGGTTCTCGAAAAAATATAGCGAAAAAAATTATTCCTAGAGTCGAGACTAAGAGGAATGTATAAACCAATGCTTCCATAAATTCGATCGTGGTTTACAATTATAGCTTCCACACCTGTTCATTTGGGAGCATCTCCCAGATTAAGAAAGGACAAGAGTCAAAGAAAGGGCGGTGATTCAAATCAAGATTTCTCTGGTACTCTATGTCAAAGTTAAATCACAAAAATCCAATAGAGGCGAAAGATACAAGAGCAATGTTGTATCAGACTACTTGTCTCCTTGTAGTTGGATCTCCAAGTTTTTGGAATGCTCCAAATTCCACTTGAGCATCCAAATCTGGGTCAATACCAGCAAAAACATCTCTGAACAGGGTTCTAGCACCATGCCAAATGTGTCCGAAAAAGAAGAGCAAAGCAAACGAAGCATGTCCAAAAGTGAACCAACCCCTTGGGCTACTACGAAAAACACCATCGGATTTCAAAGTAGCACGATCTAATTCAAAAATTTCACCCAATTGAGCACGTCTAGCATATTTTTTCACAGTAGCAGGATCACTATAACTGACTCCATCGAGTTCACCACCATAGAACTCAACAGTTACTCCTACTTGTTCGACACTATACTTTGATTCTGCCCTTCTAAAAGGAACATCGGCCCTTACAATTCCGTCTCCATCTACCAAAACTACTGGAAATGTTTCAAAAAAAGTAGGCATACGACGTACAAAAAGCTCACGCCTTTCTTTATCTCTAAAGATGGGATGTCCTAACCATCCAACAGCTATTCCATCCCCATTGTCCATCGAGCCCGCTCTAAATAATCCCCCTTTTGCTGGATTATTGCCAATGTAATCATAAAAAGCTAATTTTTCGGGAATTTTAGACCAAGCTTCTGATAAACTCTTATTTTCGGCTAGTCCGGTACCAACCCTTCGATATATTTCTTGCTGGAAGTATCCTTGATCCCATTGATAACGGGTGGGACCAAATAATTCGATCGGGGTAGTTGCGGAGCCATACCACATAGTCCCAGCAACAACAAAAGCTGCAAAAAATACAGCAGCGATACTACTGGAAAGTACAGTTTCAATATTACCCATACGTAATCCTTTATATAGACGTTGGGGCGGGCGGACACTCAGATGGAATAGGCCCGCTAATATGCCCAATGTACCTGCTGCAATATGATGAGAGGCTATTCCTCCCGGAACAAAAGGATCAAAACCTTCTACCCCCCACGCAGGATTTACAGATTGTACTTTTCCGGTTAGTCCATAAGGATCAGACACCCATATTCCAGGACCATACAAGCCTGTTACATGAAATGCACCAAACCCAAAGCAAGCTAATCCTGAGAGAAATAAATGAATTCCAAAGATCTTGGGCAAATCCAAAGAAGGTTTTCCTGTACGTTCATCACAGAATATTTCTAGATCCCAATATACCCAATGCCAGATAGCTGCCAAGAAGCACAAACCAGAAAACAAAATATGTGCCCCGGCTACACCTTCGTAACTCCAAATACCCGGATTCGTTATAGCCCCTCCTGTGATACTCCAACCGCCCCATGAATTGGTTATTCCTAAACGAGTCATGAAGGGTATAACGAACATACCTTGTCTCCACATTGGATCAAGAACGGGATCAGAGGGATCAAAAACTGCTAATTCGTATAGAGCCATTGAACCGGCCCAACCAGAAACGAGAGCTGTATGCATTATATGTACAGCAAGCAACCGACCGGGATCATTCAATACGACGGTATGAACACGATACCAAGGCAAACCCATGGAAATACCCCTTTATCAAAGAAAAATAGACACTATGTAACTTTATCGCATTGGAAAAGACTATTCTATAGACCTCTCCCTTTCAGTGGATTATTTCGGAGCAAGGGTTAATATTTATTGAATTCCATTTCGTTGGTAATAATGGAACAATTCTGTTCGTAGGAACAAAGATAAGCAGATCTATTCTATACCCGATAAGTACCAATACGCAATGGGGGGATTGGTCCCATTTTCTATGAGCGAATGCGTAGATACTTGTTCATCATCCGGAACAGCCAGCCCGGCCCATTCGTAATAATTTCTTTTATTCATTTCGTCTTACTCTATGAACTTTCCAATCTAGGGATAAAATACGAACGACATTACGTTTCCACATCAAAGTCAAATATAGTACTTAACGCCCCTTTCTTTCAGTTGATGCCTATTGGTGTTCCAAAAGTACCTTTTCGGAGTCCTGGAGAGGAAGATGCAGTTTGGGTTGACGTATAGTGCGGCTTGTCAGACATATCGGGCCATATGGGATTTCCCCGTTCTCTCCCCCGATCGAGATACCCCCTATTTCGCCCAAAAAAGATTGCCTGAACCATCAATAATTTGGAGCGTGAAGTACAATTAGATCCATTTTTTAGGGGGCCGAGATCAATATTAATATTATCACAATTCTATTCTAAAAATTTATGGTTGGCTTGGTTGGACCAATAAAATGAAGTATCCAGGCTCCGTTCAGAAAATACCCAATTGGTAATATATGTATGATTACTACTTTTATCATAAGTTATTACTTATAGCATATGAGCGATCTCAAACTGCCAATCAATGAAATAATATGATGACTACATCGAATATTTGTCGTAAGAAATGCATGAAATGAATTGAAAAAAGTCGTACCAAAAAAGTGGTATTGGGATCATTTGTCCTATATGTGCAAATTGAAATCGGGCGGATCTTTACCCGGAGTAGAACATAAACCTAAAATAATTGAGGAGGCCCATTCAGGAACAAGAAAATTACATCGTAATTTGGATTGGATTTCGATAAAACAATACATCAATGAGAGGTTAATTCGATAAGTTTAGTGGATTCTTTTCTTTTTTACGGAGCGGTGAGCAAAAAATAATCTTTCTTAAAAAAATAGAATAAAAAGCCCCTTCATTAGGAGGTAGAAAAGTCCTACTATAAAAAAGAAGGTGGGCTGGAATCAACACATTGATTCTTTTTTCTTTTCGCAATTTTTTTTTGAACCGTATGCACCCAAAGGTGCGTGTACGGTTCCTAAGGGATAAAATTTTGTCCTAATCAACCGACTTCATCGAGAAAGATTACTTTTTTTAGGCCAAACGGTTGATAGCGAGATCTCAAACCAACTTATCGGTCTCATGGTATATCTCAGTATAGAGGATGAGACCAGGGATCTTTATTTGTTTATAAACTCTCCCGGCGGGTGGGTAATACCCGGAGTAGCAATTTATGATACTATGCAATTTGTGCCACCAGATGTACATACAATATGCATGGGATTAGCCGCTTCAATGGGATCTTTGATCCTGGTCGGAGGAGAAATTACCAAACGTATAGCATTCCCTCACGCTTGGCGCCAATGAGTTTTTTATTTGATAGAAAAAAAGAAGACTATGCCTTCGCGATATGTAATATGAATAAGAATTCATAATATTAAGTAATAATAGCATGGCACTTCGAGTTCGATATGAACAAACCATTATTGTTTTTTCATAACATGAGATTATGTATCGGGCGAGTAATATGAGACAAAAGTTATTTCCCATTTGATCTTATCTATCCGGGGTTCATTTCAGCGTCACAAACTTTTTTTGTTTTCACGCCAGAAGTCTCTTTCCCATATTTATGTTATGAAAGAGTACTAAAATGAAAAAAAAAAATAATAATTTTTAAAAGAAACTTTGGGATTGCTGAATCACATACGAGATAAATGGTAAATATAGAAAGCAACGGAACCATCATAGTATTTTTTAACTCCCCCGAAAAGAAGGGTGGTAAATGGATCATTTAACGATTTGGGTCTGATGGATCCGATTTATCTTTTTGCTCGACGGAAGGGAAAAGTAAATTCCATTGTGTAGCCGTATGCAATGCAAAAAAATGCCTGTACGGTTGTTCAATTATATATATATTCTTATTTTCTTCTTGTTATTCCTTCGTCCGATCGTACGAGATCGAGGAGCCATTCATTATGTTATATCATCAGGGTAATGATCCACCAACCTGCTAGTTCTTTTTATGAGGCACAAGCAGGAGAATTTGTCCTAGAAGCGGAAGAACTGCTGAAACTCCGCGAAACCCTCACAAGGGTTTATGTACAAAGAACGGGCAACCCCTTATGGGTTGTATCCGAAGATATGGAAAGGGATGTTTTTATGTCAGCAACAGAAGCCCAAGCTCATGGAATTGTTGATCTTGTAGCGGTCGAAAATGCCGGGGATTCCGCGTAAATCCGCGATTCTATTTTGAACTATAATTCGAATGAAACCAAATTTCAGATTTTATCTGCTTACCGGGGTAAAATAAGTTAAAAAATAGAAATAATCCATAATTATCTGGTTAGGATTGATCTAAACCAGCCCATTTTATATACGATTTAGCATGCCAACTATTAAACAACTTATTAGAAACACAAGACAGCCAATAAAAAATGTAACAAAATCCCCCGCTCTTCGGGGATGTCCTCAGCGGCGAGGAACATGTACTAGGGTGTATGTGCGACTCGTTCAGATCATGAGCTGGAACAAAATAAAGGGAAAATTTTTTCCAGTATCAATGACCAGTACCAATGAATAGGATGGAAGAATTCCATTCAATATATAAATCTAAAAAAACCTCGATTGCATAGGAAATTTATGGTTTCTATTGGTGCAAATCCAATCACCTCAATTGGAGATGAGAAGCAATTCCCCATTGGTAGCAAATGGTTATCCATTAAGCGGGGGGAATAGTATTCTAGTATTTAAGAAGCAAAAGAATTATGCTCCCACTCTTGCAAGAACGGACTAACAGGGTTAGCTACCTAGCCAACCTTTGTAATTAAATACCGTTACTGTATGGGTAGATCTCATTGTGAAAAGACCTATTGCTGGATAATTCATGGGTAGAGTCAAAGAATGTGAACTGTACAAGTTACTAATAACATTGATGAAATGGGGGAAGGGGCTCCGGTGTATAGAGAGGACCTCACCGTTTAAGAAGCAGCCATAGAAACGACGGAACCCGCTATTTATTTATCCATTTACCTTTACTATTTATTGATACTTTATACTCAAAATTACAATTGACTATTTTGTTGATACCCAGTATTAATTTATTATTTTGAGGTTAAATGCCTGGGAAAAATCGTGGTTGGGAAGGTCATAGTAGCAAAAGCCATTGGAATTTTTTTATTTATACATCGGAAGAATCCGTTTTGTTATTAATAGACCAGAAAAGGGGAAAAGAATGACTGAAAGAAAATAAATCAATTAGTTATTCATCAAAGTTTAATTTGATTCAATGACCAGAATTAGACGAGGGTATATAGCTCGGAGACGTAGAACAAAAATTCGTTTATTCGCATCAACCTTTCGGGGGACTCATTCAAGACTTACTCGAACTACTATTCAACAGAAAATGAGAGCCTTGGTTTCTGCTCATCGGGATAGGGGCAGGCAAAAGAGAAATTTTCGTCGTTTGTGGATCACTCGGATAAATGCAGCAATTCGTGAGAGTAGAGTATCCTATAGTTATAGTAGATCAATACATGATCTGTACAGGGGGCAGTTGCTTCTTAATCGTAAAATACTTGCACAAATAGCCATATCAAATACGAATTGTCTTTACATGATTTCCAACAAGATCCTTATTTAAGGATCTTGTTGGAAATCATGTCATGTAAAGATTTAAACGGGGCCCCCGGAGAATGAGCTCCGGGAAGGTAGAGTAGAAATTAATATGAAAAATATAAATATAGTAAAAAATGAATGAACACGGTTCTGGATTCTCTAATTTTTAGAACAAAAAATCAATCTGAGTTGGGGTTCGGATTGGAATTTTGATTCAATTGCAATTGAGGAATAGGCCTATCTATTTATTTCTAGTTCGAGGACCTGTAGTTCTAGGAGTCGACTCGGTTCTCTCAAATTGTTTCTCATTATTAAGAAAAGGTAACAAAGATAAAATACGAGCTTGTTTTATAGCAAGAGTAATTAATCGTTGTTGTTTCAAAGTCAATCTATTCACTCGTCTCGATAATATTTTTCCTTGTTCACTAATAAATCGACTAATTAAACTCATGTTTCTATAATCAATTCGATCCCCCGACCCAATTGGGGGCAAACGCCTACGAAAAGATCGCTTGGATTTAAGAAAAAGTCGCTTGGATTTATCCATGGTTTATTCCTTATCTTTAAAATCCTATTTCTTATTCTTAATTCTAATTTGGGATCCGACCGAAATAGGATTTGGTTGTTTTTTTTTATAGTTTATTTAATTTTAATTATATTATGTAATTATTGTGTAATTTATTCCTGTTCCTTGTAGTGGTTAGAGGTTACACACGCGTTACGCTTTATCTATTTCTTTATCTCCCCATGAACCGTATGCTTGTAACAACAGGGACAAAATTTTCTCAATTCCAGTCGACTAGGCGTATTGTGTCGATTCTTTTGAGTAATATATCTGGAAATGCCCCGCGATTTCTTATTAATATCGTTTCGGACACAATTGTTACATTCCAAAATAACTCTTACTCTGACATCTTTACCCTTTGCCATGAACCTCCTTTTTTATTTTGGATTCACTCAACTCTTCCATTTTCGATCCGAAACCGAAACGAAGAAGAAAAAAGAAGTTGCTAACTCGAAATCCAACCCTGAAATAAAAAAATTTCAATCAATCGATAAATAATAAAAATAAAAAAAAAATTAAATAAATATAAATTATAAATAAAGTAAAGTAATAAGTAATACAACGATTTCTAACTATCAATTAGTTCTAGAGTATTTCATTTAAGTATCTTGTATGCTTTTGTTGTCCTCGACCCTTATTTCCATTTCTGTTCTCCCTTTATTAATTCAGCCTGAACCCGAGTTTCTTTGCGGTTGAATCTTCTTTGATTCTTTCTCTTTCCTTCTTTTTTTATCCTAAAAAACTGACAGATAGAAAGAACAAAAAAGGGGGGTTAGTCACGAATAATTTATTGTATCTCTAATCTTCTTCATACCTAACTAGAATGAAAAAAAAGGGAATGTCAACGCATCTGGGAATAACCGATTTATCTCTATCAATAGACCTGCTAAAGACCCGAACCATAGAGTGCTTAACACAGGTGCCACAGAGAGATATGTTTTTATATCTCGCATTGAAAATCCTCCTTTTTATTGTAATACATATATGATCAGATACATATAAGGATCACTTGTATTTGTACGCGGAATCCCCAACTAAAATGGATATATATATAACGACCCGGTAGATGATATTTTCCTTTCTTTACAACAGAAAAAGACGTCTACTTACTTTCTGAACATTACCGATATATAAAATTATTTTTATATTTTATTCTTTTATAATATAACATATAATTATATGTTATGTTATATGAGAATGAGACGAAAAAGAAGAAATAGCAAAAGAAATTGTATATCACTGGGGTCAATAACGATGTGGAAAACAAGACGGGAATTCTCTACAATGACACTGTAAGCCAATTGAAAGGGATGTAGCGCAGCTTGGTAGCGCGTTTGTTTTGGGTACAAAATGTCACGGGTTCAAATCCTGTCATCCCTATCTATTATTTCTTCTATGTGCAGTAATGAAGGATCAATTGAGATCAATGAAAATTGGGCATACATAATCCTTTATGATACTATATGCATGCAAGATATAGTGGGGGTTAAAAAAAATGCCTTTATTTTTATTTATTTAATATAAAAGGTCTTTTATATTGTTATAAGAAAGCGCTCTTAGTTCAGTTCGGTAGAACGCGGGTCTCCAAAACCCGATGTCGTAGGTTCAAATCCTACAGAGCGTGATTCCGTTCTTCTTAGGTCTAATTACAATGAAATAACTTTACTAACTTGAACTAATTTGAGCAGCAACCTGAATTTGACCCCCTCCTTTCTTTAATCCGCAGGAGGTCAATCAAAAACAGAGATGTTATTTAAATTCAAAAAGAGATGTTACTTAATTAAATGTCCAACTGATCACCGCGTCTGTATTGCAAATATGCAGTTACGAATAATCCAGCCAAAGTAATAGGAATTAGGCCTAACACGATTCCAAATAGTAAAACTTCAATCATTTCAATTTTTTTGAAAGGGTAGGTAAAAAAGGGAGGTAATATCTATCTCTAAATATTAATCCAAATCGCCCATGAATCTCAATAACCAAGATTTTGCAATTTACATAGAAAGGAACTGTGGACGCCCTGGAATCTCATAAAAACATTTTTTTTTATGAATTGTTCATTCAATCAATTTCAAATAAGTCGTATCTTGCTCAGACCAATAAAGAGAGTTGAGGTTATAGTTAAAGCCGCCAGTAGAAAACCGAAATAACTAGTTATAGTAGGCATGAAGGAACTAAATGGGATACGTTCTATTTATACATATGTTTATGAAACACTTACCTAAGTTTCTATTTTTGAGAAATACAAGCTAAGAAAAAGACCGATTGAAAAAATCAGTCCCGATTGAAAAATTTTGATTGAATTTATCATTCATTATTCATTTCATTATAGACGGCACAAACAAAGATATAGTGACAGAAGTCAAAATATATATATATATATTGGTTCATCATCTTTGACATCTATTGATCCCATGATTCCGACCCAACGGATTCATTGAGCAACTCTTGAATAAAGTATTTGTTTTCTATTTTGTTTGGAACGAAGGACCTTATAACACCCCCTTTTTACTTTAGCTCGTTATATTTATTAGTAGGTTCATTAATTGCACATAATATATCGAATGAGAAGAACAAAAGTCTCGCGTGATAGCTCTCAAAAATCAAACCCTTATTGAGTAACCCTTGGCTCTGATGCAAC